AATTTAGATTTAGTCCGAAGTAATTCGCGCAATCGTGCACCTTTCTTTTCTTTCCTAGTTAGAACAAAAAGGGTACAGCTGGTTGGATCCCGCCGATTCTTGAAATAAACAACTCGCACACACTCCCTTTCCGAAAAAGATCAATACACCAAGCACTACACTTAGATTTATTAGATTTGTTGATAAAATATCGGTATTAAACCCGAAACTCCCAGCGGATGGCCAGTAGCCCCAAGAAAGGCAAGAATCGGTTACATTTTTCATATCATCTCCTCGTATGGATAGACTAACTAGATCGACTAAAAAATTGACTAGAGTTATTTTTGTATCACTTCGCACCTCTTTTTTATTTAGTCCTTTCTTGTTCCTATTGGGAAATTTTGAAATGGATTTGATTTATGTGAACTATCCCCCTGTTTCAAGGCTTAGTTTCTCTTGGAGTAGGAACGGGAAGGATAAAAGCGAGGCGGGATACTAATTCCTCATCCGCAAATCCGACCTTCCCATGGGTTATTTGATTTTGTCAACGACTACGTAATTCAACGACAAGTCCAAGGCAATAAGTATATATTTTATATTTCGAATATTAAACAAAAGGATTCGCAAACAAAAGGGCTAATGCTACAACCAGTCCATAAATTGTTAAAGCTTCCATAAAAGCTAGACTAAGCAATAGAGTACCTCGTATTTTGCCCTCCGCCTCAGGCTGTCTCGCGATACCCTCTACAGCTTGACCCGCGGCAGTCCCTTGACCAACCCCCGGTCCAATAGAAGCAAGTCCTACAGCCAACCCAGCAGCAATAACAGAAGCGGCAGAAATTAGTGGATTCATGATAAGTTCCTCGTACCAAAAAAAGAAATAGTTAATGATACAACCACCCAACGAATTATGACTTAATTATTACGTCGTAGGATTCATTTAGTAGAAGTAACTAAGAACTTCTAGTTGAAATAATAGTATTAGTGAATCATCAGAACTACTTCGATTTCTTCGTTCCGAACTGGTATTTGAATTCTTACATCTTTTTTGTAATTTCATCGGTTTTTTCATTCAATTCACAGTAACAAGGAAACGGAAAATAAAGGACTTCTATTGCTGAAAATGAGAGGAGTAGGTCAAAGGAATCTATCTTTAATTCATATATACCCAGCAATATCTAATATCACATATACATATCTTTCTTCCATAGCGTAAACCAATTGTTTATCTTCGATTCAATAGGATAGGATTTGAGAATCAATTCTCGAAATATCTCCAAGAGTTGACTTTTTTTAGCTATTCAAATTCTATCTAACTACTTCCTATTATTATTTTGATTTTTTACTAGTTTTGTTTGTCCAATCCGTGAATAAAATCAACTAAAACGGGAATTCTTCGCTCTTTTCTCCTTTTTCGCATGTCCTACACATACACTCCAAGCATTCTATTATTTATTCTATTATTTCAATTGGTTGAAATAATAGAATAAATAATAGGCTAAGAACTACTAAACTAATAAATGGGGTAGAAATAGAATATTCGTTGAGGGGGGTATGCTAGTAAGTGGACGGAAGATAACTTTAGGAAAAAGATCTTTTTTGCCTCTTTCCCTTTTTTTCCAACGCTCTAATACCCTAATATCTATATCTAATATCGTACTTTCTTTTTTTGGTTTTGCTATTCCTTTCTATCGTATATGATATATGATGTAGTTGTATATTCCTTAAGTAAATTGTCGTGAGCCAAACGTCTATTGTTATTTATTGTTTTGAAAAAAAAAGCAAAAAGACTATTTCAATGATGGCCCTCCATGGATTCACCTATATAAGCCGCAGCTAGGGTTGCAAAAATAAGAGCTTGAATACCACTTGTAAATAATCCAAGGAACATAACAGGTATAGGAACCACTGAAGGGACTAAAGAAACAAGAACAACAACGACCAATTCATCAGCTAAGATATTCCCGAAAAGTCGAAAACTAAGCGATAAAGGTTTTGTGAAATCTTCTAAGATGTTAATCGGTAAAAGGATTGGAGTTGGTTGAATATACTTCCCGAAATACCCTAATCCTTTTTTTGTAAGACCCGCATAAAAATATGCCACTGACGTGAGTAAAGCCAAAGCAACAGTAGTATTTATATCATTCGTGGGTGCAGCTAACTCTCCATGAGGTAATTGTATGACTTTCCAAGGGAAAAGAGCTCCTGACCAATTAGAAACAAAAATAAATAGAAACATAGTTCCAATAAAAGGAACCCACGGACCATACTCTTCTCCGATTTGAGTTTTACTGACATCTCGAATAAATTCAAGAACATATTCGAAGAAATTTTGACTCCAATTCGGAATGGTTTGTGGGTTGCGAACAGCTATAGTGGCCGAACCTAATAAGATAGCAATTACAACCCAAGAAGTCATAAGTACTTGGCCATGGACTTGGAAACTACCTATTTGCCAATAGAAATGTTGGCCTACTTCCACACCAGATACATCGTACAAGCCTTTTAGTGTTAGTGTGTTTACTAGAACATTCATATTACCCTCTAAAAAAAAATTCACTTTTGATTCAACCATCTCTTTGCCTACTTGAATCAGATATTTTGAATACCAACTAAGATTACTATTCTAAGATTACTATTTTGAATACTAACTAATCACATAATATCCCGGCTATTCTTATTTCTTTTTTTATTCAGAAATAGTAATCGACTCAAAAATAGATGGGATTTGCGAAGTAAGTTATTTATCATATTATTAATCAAGGATTTCTTATATAGCTAAAATGCCCTTCACAAATTGCGACTACTAATTTGTTAAGAATTAATCGGATTGAAGATATAGCATCATCATTCGCTGGAATTGAGATATCTGCTAGATTGGGGTCACAATTTGTATCAATTAAACAAATTGTAGGAATTCCCAAAGCGATACATTCTCGTAGAGCTGTATATTCTTCGTGCTGATCGACGATGATTACAATATCGGGTAAACCTGTCATATATTTAATCCCACCCAGATATGTTTGCAAACGAGATAATTGTCTTTTGAACACGGCTGCATCTCTTTTTGGAAGACGGCTAAGTCTCCCTGTTTTTTGTTCCATTCTCAAGTCCCTGAACTTATGAAGTCTCGTTTCTGTAGTAGACCAATTCGTTAACATACCGCCGAGCCATTTTTTATTAACATAATGACACCGAGCCCGTATTGCAGCCCATGCTACTGAATCAGCTGCTTTATTTTTGGTACCGACAATTAAGAATTGTTTTCCTCTACTTGCTGCCTCAAAAACCAAATCACAAGCTTCTGATAAAAAACGAGCAGTTCGAGTTAGATTTGTAATATGAATACCCTTACGCTTTGCAGAGATATAAGATCCCATTTTAGGATTCCACTTCCTAGTACCATGACCAAAATGAACCCCCGCCCCCATCATCTGTTGTAAATTGATGTTCCAATATCTTCTTGTCATTTCTACCCCCCCCTTTTTTTTAAGAGACGGGGAACCCTGAACTAAAATAAAAGATTGTTCCCATGGAACCTTCTGATCTACCCTATAATTGGACCTAGAACCATGACCCAAGCTATTCTATGCGTTTCTAGACATTTCTCTTTTTATTATTAAATCAAATGAATGCACCAAATCAAAGAAAGTAGTGAAAGGAATGAATCCCTTCTTGGCAATCATGAAATCCGAAAAATGATTGTTCTGGTGTATCGTGGAAATTCTTTGATTATCCCCCTTCAAAGAATTTTCTGTGGTAAAACAAGATATTTCTCATTTCTCCATCAAATCGATTCTTTTTTTTTGTTTCAAAAGGAATCTTGTTGTATTGTTTTGAAGGGTGCACGAATCCTTTGAATCCGGTCCCGCCGGGTATCATCCCCCCCAAAACAACGTTCTCTTTCAAACCTTTCAACCAATCGATACGCCCCCGTAGAGCTGCTTTTGCTAAAACTCGAGCAGTTTCTTGAAAACTCGCTTCCGATATGAAGCTTTGAGTATTGAGAGATGCTCTTGTTATTCCCAACAAGATTGCTCGGTAACAAATCGTTTCTTCCAAAGCGCGTCCCATTCGTTCGGCTCGCAACAATCCAATTAGTTCTCCGGGTAAAAAAACGTTAGACATTCCATCTTCTGAAACCAAAACTTTTGATGTTATTTGACGTACAATAATCTCTACATGCCTATTATGAATCTTCACCCCCTGGGATCGATAAACCCTTTGGATCTTATTAACCAAAGAGATACGACTTTGCACTATAGTTAGCTCAGCACCAACCAAGAATCCCCAAGGAATTCCAAGAACTCTTGTTATACATTCGTTCCAACCTTCAATCCTCTTTTCGAGATTTATCGATATTGAATCAATCGAGCGCACTTCTAACACCTGTTCCACTTTTGGAAGACCCTGCGTTATATCACCCGATCTCGATTTTTCATATATAAATGTAACTAATGTGTCTCCTTCGTAAAAAATTTCCCCATAATGGCCATGAACAGTTGCTCCTGGGGTGGCCAAATAAGGTTTAGCTGATCGTATTACTACAGAATCACCTTGAACTAATATAGCTTGACCGGATTTTTGGTGCGGTCTGTTTTTGTCTATACACACATTTTGGCAAATAAACTGCCCAAGACTTATTATTGGAGAGGTCTCTTCGCAACAACTGTGACGGATAAAATACCAACTCAAACGGAATGGGTTGAAGATAATGTTACTGCCTGGATCAGTAGTATAAATTCGACCACTTTCATCCATTGAATAATATTTAATTGCTTGAAAAGTCTGTTTAAAATTGTCAAGTTGCAAATAGTTTGTTAACAAGATCTGATTATGAGTTTTTAAATGGTAAAATAAATAAAAACGATCAATTGAAGGAGATGAGCCTAAAGGTCCCAATGACTCCCGAATTTCAATTAGTAAATCCTTTTGATTTTGAATGGATTCTTTTATTACATTGTGATAGTTTACGCGTTTGAATGGGCCCATTCGAGAACACTTGGATGATAACAAAATTA